TGTTCATTGCATAATAAGCTCCCTTGAAAAGCATTGGCGCACGTGTAAACGAGGTGCTCTACCTAACTGAGCTATAGCCCTTGTCATAGATATCTTAACATATAGATAATTTCTTGTCAAGATGGATATTTCCTAATCTCACATGATAACTCTTTGATCCGTTTACTGTTAACAGATTGGTATTGCTTAGAAATTTTATTCTATCTATAATCCCCGAGGTGATGGGTCTTCTTTTGCGGTGATAAATTACCTACTTAACTCAGTGGTTAGAGTATTGCTTTCATACGGCAGGAGTCATTGGTTCAAATCCAATAGTAGGTAGAACTTATTAGATACCGGAGTCAATGCAATGGTATCTAATAAGTTTTTCTACCCATCCTCCTTTTTTCGTTGTATCAGATTAGACTTGATTGTCTTCAATTGGCAGAATCTAAATGTGGTGTATAATAAAGAACTTCTAAAAAACTTCTTTTGATTATTTTGATGTATTGACTAGTAGGAAATAACATTGACAGCCTCTACTCGTGTCCTAGCTCGTCTGAGAGCTAGATTCGCTTCAATCACTTGTCTCTTACCCTCAGCTCTACTCAAGTTAGCTTCAGCTATTTTAAGAGTTTGTTGAGCTTCTTGCGGATCAATGTCAGTACTCATCTCCGCATCATTTCCTAAAATGGTGATCTCATTATTCCCTATTCTAGCAAAACCACCCATCAGAGCCACCGTTAACCATTGGTCGTTGAGGCGTATTCTCAAAAGACCTATATCTACAGCCGTGGCAATAGGGGCGTGGTTCGGTAATACACCAATTTGGCCACTATTTGTAGATAAAATGATTTCTTTCACTTCTGAATCCCAAATAATTCGATTAGGAGTCAGTACACAAAGATTTAAGGTCATTTCTTCAAATTGCTCTCCACTTCTAAGTTCATAGCTTTCGCGGTAGCTTCATCGATGTTACCCACCAAATAAAAAGCCTGCTCGGGCAGACCATCTAATTCTCCGGAAAGGATCAGTTGAAACCCCCTAATTGTTTCTGCAAGACCAACATATTTTCCTGGAGAACCAGTAAATACTTCTGCCACGAAGAAGGGTTGTGATAAGAAACGCTCAATTTTTCGTGCTCTTGCTACAGTTAAACGATCCTCCTCGGATAATTCATCCAACCCAAGAATAGCTATAATGTCCTGAAGTTCTTTGTAACGTTGTGAAGTTTGCTTAACTCTTTGCGCAGTTTCATAATGTTCCTCGCCAACGATCCGAGGTTGTAACATAGTTGACGTTGAATCTAAAGGATCTACTGCTGGATAAATACCCTTGGCAGCTAATCCTCTTGATAGTACGGTAGTAGCATCTAAATGTGCAAATGTAGTGGCAGGAGCAGGGTCGGTCAAATCGTCCGCAGGTACATAAACTGCTTGGATCGAAGTTATAGATCCCTCTTTGGTAGAAGTAATTCTTTCTTGCAAAGAACCCATTTCTGTACTAAGGGTAGGTTGATAACCCACTGCAGAAGGCATTCTCCCTAATAATGCGGATACTTCTGATCCTGCTTGGACAAAACGAAAGATATTGTCGATGAATAGAAGCACATCTTGTTCATTAACATCCCGGAAATATTCTGCCATAGTTAGGGCAGTCAAACCAACTCTCATACGAGCTCCCGGCGGTTCATTCATTTGACCATAGACTAAAGCTACTTTTGATTCTGCAAGATTTTTTTCATTAATTACTCCGGATTCTTTCATTTCCATGTAAAGATCATTTCCTTCACGAGTACGTTCTCCTACTCCGCCAAATACGGATACGCCTCCATGAGCTTTGGCAATGTTGTTGATCAATTCCATGATGAGTACTGTTTTACCTACTCCAGCTCCCCCAAATAGTCCGATTTTTCCTCCACGGCGATAAGGAGCTAAAAGATCTACCACCTTAATACCTGTTTCAAAGATTGATAATTTCGTATCTAACTGTATAAAGGCAGGCGCAGATCTATGAATAGGAGATGTTGTGCGAGTATCTACAGGACCTAAATTATCAACAGGCTCTCCAAGAACGTTGAAGATTCGCCCGAGAGTAGCTCCGCCGACTGGAACACTTAGAGGAGCTCCCGTGTTAATCACTTCCATTCCTCTCATCAGCCCATCTGTAGCACTCATAGCTACAGCTCTAACTCGATTATTTCCTAATAATTGTTGTACCTCACAAGTCACATTAATTTGCTGACCGACAGTATCTCGACCCTTAACTACCAAAGCGTTATAAATATTAGGCATTTTGCCCGGGGGAAAAACGACATCCAGTACTGGGCCAATAATTTGAGCGATACGCCCTAGTTTTTTTTCTTCAAGTGTGGAAACCGCAGGGCTAGAAGTAGTAGGATTGATTCTCATAATTATAATAAAGTGAAATATGTCGAAATCCTTTTTGGAATAATACCAAATCGAAAATAAATGTCCGATAGCAAGTTGATCAGTTAATTCAATAAGAGATAAATGGGAGA